ATATATATATATATATATATATATATTATTCTTTATAAATAATTAAATATATAATTTCCTATCAATATAAATATATAAATTACTATAAAATAAATATAATTTATAAAAATTAAATATTTAAATTACTATAAAATAAATATAATTTATAAAAATTAAATATTTAAATTTATTATTATAAGTTTAATTATAATACTCTATTAAATAATAATAGTTTTAAATAAATATATTATATTCAAACTGATACATATAATAGTCTGGAAAAAGTAATATTATATAAAAATAATTTAATATATAAAATGCATATATATGAAATATCAATAAAAATGATATTATACAATATTATATATAATATAATATATATATATATATATATATCAATAATATAGTATAAATATAAGAATTAAATGGAAACTAAGAAATAATATCATAATATGTCCTCATGCAGTTAATAAAATATAAATCAAATAGTTAAGTACCATCATTAGTAAACAATTACTTTAATACAGACGGTAGTCGTGCTGGAGATGTCTAAAGGCTTAATAATACGGAGGTATTCCAGAAGATGCAAAAGACTAAGAACTAACGGTAAATAATAATTGAAGCTACAGAATATATCAAATTTATTCCAATAAATATATTAAGTAATGTTATTGAATATTAATAATAACGGTTAATAACTATATATTATATAATAAGTTCTTATATATATATATTATAAATATATAATAATAAACACTAAATACTAATATTATATAACTGAGTGATTAAAGAATAAGAGATTTTGGGGGGTAAGGGAGGCAATTTAACGATAAAAATGCAAAATTTTGCATTTTTTTGCATATGTTTTGCATTATTTTTAAATTTTTAGAAATTTAATTGAATTTTATGTATAATTTTTAAAATTTATAATTTTTTAAAGTTTAAAATTTTAACTTATAAATTTATAAAGTTGAAATATTTTATTAATATGAGATAAATTTTTATAAATTTATACTTTGATACTTATAATTTTATGAATTTTTTAAATTTAACTTATAAATAATGAAGGCATAATTATATACATTTTTTATTCTATCAAAATAATCCTTTTATTCAGGCACTTCATTAAAATAATAAAATTAAAATTATTATAAAGAATAAAATTTAATTTTTGTTTGATATTTAATTAAATCAATTTAATTATATATAAGAATTTTTTTATTTATTAATTTAGAAAATTAATATTGAAATATTAATAATTTATTATATTTATTATTAGTATTATTAAGTAAAATTGAAGTTTAATTATTAATTTAAGTTTGAATTAGGAATTGATATAAATATATGTAAAATTAGTGCCAGCAACAGCGGTTAAACTACTTATATAAGTTATTTGTTTCGATTTTTATAAGTTAAAATATTAAATAAATTATATTTAAAATTTTTGATTTTTTGTGGAATGATAAATATATTAAAATTTTGAAATATATTTATTAATTAATAAGATTATTAAATTTTTTTATAAACTAGGATTAGATACCCTATTATTAGGATGAAAATTAAAAAATTAAATTATTAAATGTGAATCATTAAAATAAAAAGATTTGGCGGTTTTTCATTCTTATTAGAGGAACTTGTGATTTAAATGATGGTCCACGATAAGAATTACTTGTTTTTTTACTTGTGTATTGTCGTTTAAAAATTATTTTTGAATGATTTTAATTATAATATTTTATTTATTATTTTATAATAAATTGAATAAAAATTCAGATCAAAATGTAGTATAAATAAGATTTTATGAGTTACAATTATTTTGAAATTTTGTGAATAAATAATTTTAATATTATTTTGAAAATGGATTTAAAAGTAAATTGATTGAATTATATTAATTGAAAAAAGTTTTGATTAATGTACAAATTGCCCGTCACTCTCATGATAAATGAGATAAGTCGTAACAAAGTAAAGATACTGGAAAGTGTTTTTAGAGTTTAAAATTTTAGTTTAAATTAAAATTTTTCATTTACATTGAAAAGATTAAAATTAGATTTAAAATTTTATTAATAAAATTTTATTTATTAATTTTTTAAAAATTATTTATTTTAATAAAAATATTTTTATTTTTTTATTGTTTTAGTATTAAATATTAAATAAATTAAATTTTTTATATATTTTGTATTGTGAAAGATTAATTTAATATATTAAAAGTAGATTTTTGTATTGTACCTTTTGTATCAGGGTTGATTAAAATTTTAATAAAAATTTTATTTATCTCGAATTTAAAAGAGCTAATTTTAAATGAAATTTTAAGTTGTATATTAATTTTAAATTTAAAGTTAGGAATGAAATGTTATTCGTTTTTAATGATATCTAGTTTTTTTTGAAATGAATTTAATTCAGTTATATTAATTATTTAAAAATAACTTTTAAATTTAATTGTTTTAATATAGTAATAATTTTAGGGATAAGCTTGAAATTAATTATATAATTATATTTTTTTATTTATATTAATTTTCATGGAATTTGAATTTTATAATAATAATGTAATAATATATAAAATTTTTATATAAAAATTTTATATTAGATATATTTAATTAAAAAATTAAAATTTTTATAATTATTTTTTAGTTGATATAATGATTAAATTAGTAATTTATATAAATATAAATATTTTTTAATTTTTTATATTAAATAAAGGAATTCGGCAAATTAATTATATTCGCCTGTTTAACAAAAACATGTCTTTTTGATTATAATTTTAAGTCTACTCTGCCCAATGAGTTATAAATTTTAATGGCTGCAGTATATTGACTGTGCAAAGGTAGCATAATCATTTGTCTTTTAATTGAAGGCTGGAATAAATGAGGGGACGAAATATAAACTGTCTCTATTTAATTTTATTGAAATTAAATTTTGAGTTAAAATGCTTAAATTTTTTTATAAGACGAGAAGACCCTATAGAATTTTATAGATTTAATTAAATTATTATTTATTAAATTTTTAAATTAATTATAATTAATAATATTTGGTTGGGAGGATTTTTAAAATTAGTAAACTTTAAAATTTTTATTACATAAATTAATGATTTAAATGTTTTTAATTTTTTTAAATATTAGATTAAATTACCTTAGGGATAACAGCGTTATATCTTTGGAGAGATCATATTAATAAAGATGTTTGCGACCTCGATGTTGAATTAAGATAAAAATTAAATGCAGGAGTTTAATGATTAAGTCTGTTCGACTTTTAAAATCTTACATGATTTGAGTTCAGATCGGTGTGAGCCAGATCGGTTTCTATCTATAAAAATTTTTTTGTTTTTTGTACGAAAGGACTAAAATTAAGAATAATATTTTTTAAAATTTGAATAAATATAAATATAAATTTTGTTATTTTGGCAGATTAGTGCAATAAATTTAGATTTTATTAATATATATATAAAGTTATATAAATAATAATTTCTTTATTTTGTTATTTTTGTTTAAATATTGTAAGTATAATAATTTTAATTATTTTTATTATAATTGGAGTAGCTTTTTTAACTTTAATAGAACGAAAGGTATTAGGTTATATTCAAGATCGAAAAGGTCCTAATAAAAATTTTTATTTAGGTATATTTCAACCTTTTAGAGATGCAATTAAATTATTATTAAAAGAAGTTTTTTTATTAGGTTTATCTAATTATAATATTTATTATATTAGTCCTATTATTGGGATAATATTATCAATATTATTGTGATTAATATTACCTTTTTATTTAAATTTATTTTCTTTTAAATATGGATTAATATTTTTATTTTGTTGTTTTAGATTAAGAAGTTATTTTTCAATATTTGGTGGTTGAGCTTCAAATTCTAATTATTCTATATTAGGTTCCATACGTTCAGTTAGTCAATCTATTTCATATGAAGTTAGAATAATTTTAGTAATTTTTTTATTTATTATTATAAATGAAGGTTTTTCATTAAAATTATTTTTGATTATTCAAGAAAATTTTATATATATATATATTTTTTTTCCAATTTTTTTTATTTTTTTAATTAATATATTAGCTGAATTAAATCGAACTCCTTTTGATTTGATTGAAGGTGAATCTGAATTAGTTTCTGGTTTTAATATTGAGTATTTTGGTGGTGGATTTACTTTAATTTTTTTATCTGAATATATAAATATTATGTTTGTTTCTTTTATTATTCAGTTGATATTTTTAGGATTAAATTTTGATAGAATTTATTTTTTAATTTATTTTTTGTTTTTTATTTATTTTATTTTATGAATTCGTGGAGTTTTACCTCGAATTCGTTATGATAATTTAATATATTTATGTTGAAAAAAGTTTTTACCAATTTCATTAAATTATTTATTTTTTGTATTTGGTTCTAAGGTTTTATTTAATATATTATTAAGTTAATAAAATTATTAATTTTATTTTATGTTTTCAAAACATATGTTTATTCAAACTCATTAACTTTAATATTATTTATTTTTGAAAAGAATTATATCTCATAAGTTATTAGAAATTGGGAAAATTAGAAAGAATATAAAATAAATAATTGAATTTAATTGACTAATTTGGATGAAAGGGTATTCAATTTCTTGAGCTCCTGTTCATGTTAAAATAATAGATGATGAAATAAATAATCAATATATGTATTGATTTATTGGATAAAATTTAGATGTCTTTATTATAGATTTAGTTTGAAAAGGTAAAATTATTAAAATTAAAATTGATATGAATAATGCAATTACTCCACCTAATTTATTAGGAATTGAGCGTAAAATTGCATATGCAAAGAGGAAATATCATTCTGGTTGAATATGAATTGGAGTAATTATGGAATTAGCTGGAATAAAATTATCAGGATCTGATAACATGTAAGGATATTGTAATGTAATAATTATAAAAATATTAATTAATATTATAAATCATAAAATATCTTTGATAATGAAGTAAGGATTAAAAAAGATTTTGTTTAAATTTTCTATTAATCCTAATGGATTTCTAGATCCAGTTCTGTGTAAAAATATTAAATGAATTCCAACTAAAATTAAAATGATAAAAGGTATAATAAAGTGTAATGAGTAAAATCGATTTAAAGTTGCATTATTAATTGAAAATCCTCCTCATAATCAATTTACAATTGTATCTCCAATATAAGGAATAGCTGAAAGTAAATTAGTAATTACTGTAGCTCCTCAAAATGATATTTGACCTCATGGAAGTACATAACCTAAAAAGGCAGTTGCTATAGATAAAATTATAATAATTACTCCAATTATTCATGTATATTTAAATTTAAATGAATGAAAATACAATCCTCGTGCAATATGTAAATATATACAAATAAAGTATAATGATGCTCCATTTATATGAATATTTCGAATGATTCAACCATATTTTACATCTTGAATAATATGGATAATTCTATTAAAAGCTATATTAATATTTGGACAATAATGTATTGTTAAAAATAATCCTGATATGATTTGGATTATTAAACATAATCCTAATATTGATCCAAAATTTCATATAATTGAAATATTAATTGGTGTAGGTAATCTTAAAGATTCATTAAATTTAGATGTTAATGGATTTAGTATAAATTTAGTTTTTATCATTATTATTTTATTTTTCGTAGAGGTTGATTTTTTTTAGAGCAAATCTTTAATGTGAATAATAATGTTATAAGTAATAATAAAATTGATATTAAAAATATTCATTTATTTTTTTTAAAATAAATTAATTTAATTTTTGAGGGGTTAATTTTTATTGTTATTATTATATTTTCATTATTGTTGAAAAATATGTTTATATTTAAATTATTTATATTTAATTTAATTATTAGTGTTAATATTATTATTATAATTAAAAATATAAATATAAATATTATAGAATATTTATTAAAAATTAGTTTTTCATTATTGATTAAACTTGAAAAATATATAAATATAATTATTATTCCACCAATTATAATAATGAATAAAATATAAGATAAAAATGATATATTTTTAAATATTGTTATAATAATTGAAATATTTAATGTAAATAAAATTAAATTTAAGATTATAATTATTGAGTGAATTTTTTTAAAAATAATTAAAAAAATTAAAATATACATAGGTATTATTAATATAATTAAATTTATTAGATTCATTTTAATTTAAATTAAATAATTAATTAATTAATTTATAAAATTAATTTTTAAAAAATTTTTAAATTATTGAATATAAAATATATTAATTTATTTTTAATTTACAAAATTAATGTTTTAATTAAACTATATAATCAATTTAATATAATTATTTTAATTAAATTTTTTGTTAATTTAGTTTTTACAAAATATAGTTTATTAAAAACATTAATTTTGGAGATTAAAAAAATGATTTAATTTATTATTTTGAAATTTAATTAATTAAATTTATTTAATTAGATTAATTATAGAATTTTATTTAAATTTAATTTTTTTTATGATTATATTATTATTATTAAAAAGTTTAAAACATGTATTAATTATTTTAATTAGTTTAGAATTTTTTGTTGTATTTTTATTTTTTTTTATGTATATGGGTTTTTTTAATTTAGTTTTAGATTATTATTATTTAGTTTTTTTAATTTTTTTTGTTTGTGAAAGAATTATAGGATTGGCTTTAATTGTAAATATAGTTTATAATTTTGGTAATCAAAGTATTAAAATCTTAAATATAAATATATGATAAAATTTTTTTTTATAATTATTTTTTTTATTGTATTTTTAAATTTTGAATTTAAAAAATTTATAAATCAAAATTTAATTTTTTTAATAAGTTTTATATTTTTGTTTATAAATTTTGGAATTAAAATAAAATTTTATATAATTTCATATTTGTTTGGATTAGATAAATATTCTTATGGATTAATTTTATTAGTATTTTGGATTTTTGGTTTATTATTTTTGAGTTTAAGATTTAATATAATTGAAATAAAGTTTTGTATGTTTTTATTAAATTTTTTAATATTGATTTTAATAATTTGTTTTTCTAGATTAAATTATTTTTTATTTTATTTATATTTTGAAGTTAGTTTAATTCCTACTTTTATTATAATTGTTTATTGGGGATTAATAAGCGAACGTTTATCAGCTTGTTATTATATATTTTTTTATACTATAATATTTTCATTATTTTTATTAATTTTAATATTTAAAATTAATAAAATATATGGAACTTTTTGTTTATTTTTATTATTTTTTAATAGTATTAAAATAAAGGGTTTATATTATTTAATTTTTATAATATCTTTTTTAGTTAAAATTCCTATATTTATATTACATTCTTGATTATTAAAAGCTCATGTAGAAGCTCCTTTATTTGGTTCAATGGTTTTAGCTTCATTATTATTAAAATTAGGTGGTTATGGAATTTTACGATTTTTAATAATTAATTATTTAATTGAATTTAATAATTTAATTATTAGAATTTCTTTATATGGATGTTTAATTTTAAGAATTACTTGTATTAATCAAGTTGATTTAAAAGTTTTAGTAGCTTATTCATCTATTGTTCATATAGGTTTAATATTAGGAGGAATAATAACTTTATTTAAATTAGGAATTTTAGGTGGTTATTTAATAATAATTTCTCATGGATTGTGTTCATCTGGAATATTTTATATAGTTAATGTAAATTATGAACGTTTAAATAGTCGATTAATTTTAATTAATAAAGGAATTTTATTATTAATACCTTCAATGGGAATATGATGATTTTTAATATGTTCTTCTAATATAGCAGCTCCTTTTTCATTAAATTTAATTAGAGAAATTATATTAATTTCAAGATTATTAATTTATGAAATAAGTTTAATTTTTATTTTGTTTTTTATTTGTTTATTAAGATTTTTTTATTCATTAAATTTGTTTAGATTTATTTTTCATGGAATAAGAATAAAAACTTTAATATTTAATTCAGGTAAAATTAATGAATTTTTAAGTTTATTATTGCATTGATTACCATTAAATTTATTTATTTTTAATTTAAGATTTTTAATATATTTAAATAGTTTAATATTAAAATTTTAGTTTGTGATTCTAAAGATATATTTATATAATATTTTAAATAATTTTAAATTTGTTTGTAGGATCATTTATATTATTATTTAATGGAAGATTAATTTTTTTTTTAGGATTTAGATTTTATTATTTTGATTTGAAGTATTTATTAGAATGAGAATTATATTCTTTTAATTCATTGACAATAAATTTTGTTTTATATTTTGATTATATAGGTTTAATTTTTATTAGAGTTGTTTTTTTAATTTCTTCAATAGTAATATTATATAGTGTAGATTATATATCTGAAGATTATTATATTAATCGATATTATTATTTAGTTTTAATATTTGTTTTTTCTATAATATTTATGATTTTGAGTCCAAGAGTTTTGAGTATTTTATTAGGTTGGGATGGATTGGGATTAATTTCTTATTGTTTAGTAATTTATTATCAGAATTATTCATCTTATAATTCAGGAATTTTAACTATTATATGTAATCGAATTGGTGATATTGGATTAATTTTAAGAATTGGATTATTAATATTTTATGGAAATTGAAATATTTTTTTAATTAATTTATTTGATCATTATTTATATATTATTATTATTTTTTTAATATTATTATCATCTTTAACTAAAAGAGCTCAAATTCCTTTTAGTTCTTGATTACCAGCTGCTATAGCTGCTCCTACTCCAATTTCTTCTTTAGTTCATTCTTCTACTTTGGTTACTGCTGGTGTTTATTTAATGATTCGATATAATTATTTATTAGATTTTTTCAAATTTAATGAAATTTTATTATTTTTATCTAGAATAACTATATTTATAGCTGGATTATCGGCTAATTTTGAATATGATATAAAAAAAATTATTGCTTTATCTACTCTTAGACAATTAGGATTAATAATAAGAATTTTAAGTTTGGGTTATATTAAATTAGCTTATTTTCATCTTTTAATTCATGCAATATTTAAATCTTTATTATTTATATGTGCAGGTGCTTTAATTCATATAACTTTAAATAATCAAGATATTCGTTATTATGGTGGATTAACTTTAAATTTACCTTATTTGATTTTGTGTATATTAATTTCTGTTTTTTCTTTATGTGGATTTTTTTTTATATCTGGTTTTTATTCTAAAGATTTAATTATAGAATTAATGTTTATAAGAAAAATAAATTTTTTTAGTATTATATTATTAATTATTTCTACTGTATTTACTATTTCTTATAATTTTCGTATAATTATATATTTAATTTATAATTATAAAAATTTTTATAATTTTAATTTTTTAATAGAGTTTAAATATATGAATTTTTCTATATTTATTTTAATAAGATTTTCTTTAATTATAGGTTCAATTTTATATTGAATGTTTTTTTGGGATAATGTAATTATTTTAAATATTTTTATGAAGTTTTTTATAATTTTATTATTATTTTTAGGATTGATTTTAGGATTTATTATGTATAAAATTAAATTTTATGATTTTTATAAGTTAAATTTATTTTTTAGTTCTTTGTGATTTATAAATATTTTTTATAAAAATATTTATCTTAATTTATTATTTTTAAGTGTTTATAATTATATTTTAGTTGAAAAATTTTGATTTGAAATTTATGGTGGAAAATTTTTTTTGGTAATTTTTAAAAATTATATTAATTTTTATTATTTAAATTTATTTAATTTAATAAATTTAATCAAATTTATTATTTTTTTTATTTTAATTTTCTTAATAATGTTTAATTAATTTAAATAGCTTAATATTTAAAAGCATGATATTGAAAATATCAAGATAATTTTTGATTTTTAAATAGAAATAAAAATGAATTTACATTTAATTTTGAGTTAGAAGCTCAATTTTTATTATTTCTTTATAAATTATTTTTAATTAATTTTATATTGAAAATATAATGTTTTTATTAAACTATATAAAATTTAATTGGAATAATTATTTCATTTAAATTATTAACAATAATTTACCTCTATTTTGGTTTCAATTAATTATATATATAAGTTATATATTAACTAATTTTTAAGTCGAAATTAAATGTAAATTTTACTTTATATATATTAATATTTAAGATATAATTTTAATTAATTTTTAATTGCAAATTAAATGTTATAAAATTTAACTAATATCCTTAAATAACTCAATTTAAATTTCTTTCTAATCATTCTAAATAAGTTCTTAAAATTAAGATTCTTAAAAAAGTAATAAATATTAAAATAATATTTAAATTGATTTTTATTTTTATAAAAAAAATTATTGGTAATAATAAAATAATTTCAATATCAAAAATTAAAAATATTAATCTAATTAAAAAAAATTGAATTGAAAATGGTAAACGTGAATTAGTTAAAGGGTCAAATCCACATTCAAATGGAGTTATTTTTTCTCGATCTTTTGATGATTTTTTTGAAAATAGTAAATTTAATATTAAAATTAAAATTGAGATTATAATGAATAAAAATCTAATAATTATTATTGATTTGATTATATGTATTAAATTTAATTAATTTTTTTAATTGGAAATTAAATGTAATTTTTTATACTATACATATATTTTTTTAAAAAGTTTGTCATCAATAAAAAATTAAGAATAATAATAATCAAATTACGTCTACAAAATGTCAATATCATGCAGCAGCTTCAAATCCTAAATGATGATTTATTGAAAAATGATTTTTTTTTATTCGATATAATATAGTAATTAAAAAAATTGTTCCAATAATAATATGAAGACCGTGAAATCCAGTTCCTATAAAAAAAATTGATCCAAATGCTCTATCATTTATTGAAAATGGTGCATTATAATATTCAAATATTTGTAGTGATGAAAAATAAAATCCTAATAAAATTGTGATTTTTATTCTTAAGATAGATTCTTTTAAATTATTATAAATTAGTGAATGGTGTGCTCATGTTAGTGAAAATCCTGATGTTAATAAAATTAAAGTATTAAGTATAGGAATTTCATAAGGATTAAATATAATAATTCCTTTAGGTGGTCATATTATATTAATATGAATTGAAGGTATTAAAGCTAAATGAAAATATGTTCAAAAAAATGATATAAAAAATATTACTTCAGAAATAATAAATAAAATTATTCCTATTCGAAGTCTTTTGTAAACTATTTTTGTATGTATACCTTGAAATGTTCCTTCTCGAATTACGTCTCGTCATCATTGAATTATACATAAAATTAAATTTATTAATCTTATTAATAATAGAATGAAGTTTTTATTAGATATTATATCAACTATACCAATAAAAAATGAAAAAATATTTAGTGATGTTAATAATGGTCAAGGTCTTCTAGTAACTAAATGGAAGGGATGATTTTTTGATTTTATCATTAAATTTCATTAGTATATAAAATACTTAAAATATAAAATACATATGATTGAATAATAGAAACAGATATTTCTAATACAAATAATATAATTTGAAATATAATTATAATAATTAATAAAATAATATTTAATTTATTACCTGTTGATCCAATTAAAGTTAATAATAAATGTCCTGCAATTATATTAGCAGTTAATCGAATTGCTAATGTTCCTGGTCGAATAAAATTTCTAATTGATTCAATTAGAACTATAAAAGATATTAATATTACTGGAGTATTTAAAGGTACAAGATGTGCAAATATAAAATTTATTTTATTTGTTCATCCATAAATTATTAAAGTTATTCATAAAGTTAAAGATATAGTTAAGGTTATTAATATTTGTCTTGTTGCTGTAAAAATATATGGAAATAAACCTATGAAATTATTAATTAAAATTATAATTATTATTGCAATAAAAATAATATTATTTTGAATATTATATTTATTAAATAAAATTTTAGATTCTATATACATTATTTTTAAAATTAAATTTCAATAAATATTAAATTTTGATGGAGTTAATCAATAAGAATATGGTATAAAAAGGAATATTAATATTAATCTTATTCAATTTAAATGAAAACTTATTGATGTTCTTGGATCAAATGTTGAAAATAAATTAGTTATCATATTCATTTTCAATAAATTGAATTTTTTTTAAAAAATTTTTTTTTAGATTTTTTAGGTAATTTGTAATAATTAAAATAAATTAATCTTATTAAAATTATTAAAATAATATTAATTATTATATATATTAATAATCATTTTATTGGTCTTGTCTGAGGGATTAAAGATTATTAATATATTAATAATTATAAGTTGACATTTTATTGTTATTTTTTAACTAAATCTTTTCATTAGAAGTAAAAATTGTTACTATAATTTGGTTTAAAAGACCAATACTTTAATCAGTCATCTAATGTATTTTGTTATAAAATGAGTTCATAAATGAAAAAATTTAGAGTTTGTTCTTTCAATTACAATAGGTATGAATCTATGATTAGCTCCACAAATTTCTGAACATTGTCCGAAAAATAATCCATATCGTAGTAAAACTACATTAGATTGATTAATTCGTCCAGGTGTAGCATCAACTTTAATTCCTAAAGATGGAATTGCTCATGAATGAATTACATCTCTTGATGTAATTAAGATTCGTGTTGGATTAAAAATTGGAAGTACTATTCGATTATCTACATCTAATAATCGAAATAAATTTAATTCTTCGTTATTATTAATTATATATGAATCGAATGAAAAATTATTAAATTCAGGGTATTCATAAGATCAATATCACTGATGACCAATTACTTTAACTGTATATGTTAAAGGATCTAAAAGTTCATCTATTATATATAATAATTTTAATGATGGAATTGCTAATTTAAATAAAATTAAAATAGGAATAATTGTTCAAATTAATTCAATTGTATTTCCATGTAATAAGTTTCGATTAATAAATTTATTAGTAAATAGTGTTAATATTAAATATATAATAATTCTTGTAATTAAAATAATTATTAGTATTGCTAATTCATAAACAAATAAAGTTATATTTATAATTAATGATCCTGAGTATTGTAAAGATATTAAATATCAATGTGACAATTTTAATAAAAATTATTAATTTTATAAATAGAATTTAAATCTATTGCACTAGTCTGCCATATTAAAATTTTTTGTAAATTATTGGTAATTCATTAAATGTGTGATTTAAAGGTGGAAATTTATTTAATCATTCTAATGAAGTATTTAAAAAGAATTTATTAATAATTAATCGTTTTCTCTGAAATGCTTCTAGAATAATATAAATTAAAAAAATTAATCTATTAATTGAAATTATTGATCCTAAAGAAGAAATTGTGTTTCATATAGTAAATCTATCAGGATAATCCGAGTATCGTCGAGGTATACCTCTTAAACCTAAAAAATGTTGTGGGAAAAATGTTATATTTACTCCAATAAATATTATTGGAAATTGATATTTTAATAATTTAGAGTTTAATGTTAATCCTGTAATTAAAGGGAATCAATGAATAAATCTTCCAATAATGGCAAATACTGCTCCTATTGATAGAACATAGTGAAAATGTCCAACAACATAATATGTATCATGTAAAATAATATCTAAAGATGAATTAGATAAAATTACTCCTGTTAACCCTCCAATTGTAAATAATAAAATAAAACCAATAGATCATATTATTGAAGGAGTTAATGATTTTATTAATTTAGTTCCATGAATTGTTGCAATTCATCTAAAAATTTTAATTCCTGTTGGAATTGCAATAATTATTGTAGCTGAAGTGAAGTATGCTCGAGTATCTACATCTAAACCTACGGTAAATATATGATGAGCTCATACAATAAATCCTAAAATACCAATTCTAATAATTGCATAAATTATTCTTAATCTTCCGAATGGTTGAATTTTTCCTGATTCATTTGAAATTATATGAGAAATTAATCCAAATCCAGGTAAAATAAGAATATAAACTTCTGGATGACCAAAAAATCAAAATAAATGTTGATATAAAATTGGATCTCCTCCTCCAATTGGATCAAAAAATGATGTATTTATATTTCGATCAAATAATAATATTGTGATTGCTCCAGCAAGAACTGGAAGAGATATTAATAGAAGGATTGTTGTTATTAAAACTGTTCATGGAAATAATGTTAATTGTTCTATATTTAATTTTAGATGTTTTATATTAATAATAGTTACAATAAAATTAATTGATCCTATAATTGAAGAAATTCCTGCAATATGTAGAGAAAAAATTGATAGATCAACAGAAATTCTATTATGTCCAATAGTGGAAGAAAGGGGGGGGTAAAGTGTTCAACCAGTTCCTAGACCAGATCTTACTATTGATCTTAAAATTAAAATATATAAAGAAGGTGGTAATAATCAGAATCTTATATTGTTTATTCGTGGAAATGCTATATCTGGTGCTCCTAATATTAATGGAATTAAATAGTTTCCAAATCCTCCAATTATTAGTGGTATTACTATAAAAAAAATTATAATGAAAGCATGAGTTGTAACAATAGAATTATATAATTGATCATTTTTAATAAATGATCCAGGAATTCTTAATTCTATTCGAATTATTAATCTAAATGATGCTCCAATTATTCCTGATCAGATTCCTATAATAAAATATAGTATTCCAATATTTTTATGATTAGTTGATATAAATCATTTTTGAAAAATTAAGATTTATATTTTATATATATATATATTTAACTTTGAAGGTTAATAGTTTAATTTAACTTAAATTCTTTAAAATAGTATTATGTCTGATAAAAGTGATAAATTGTAAATTTATTTATAGGATTAAAATATTCTTGATACTAAAATTTTATAGTTTAAAATAAAACATTAAATTGCAAGTTTAAAGATATTATTTAATTAAAATTTATATTGAAATAAATAAATATATATACATAATTATAATATTTATTAATATTAATAAAAATAATTTAAAATTTAAATTTAATTTTAATATTTTTATTGTTTTAAAATTAAAATTTTTTAAAAATAAATTTATTATAATTATTCGTAAATAATTATATATTATTAATAATGATGAAATTATTAAAATTAATAATATAAATTCTATTGAAATATAATTATTAATTAATTGTTCTGTTGCTGATCATTTAATAATTATTCCAGTTAATGGTGGTAAATTTATTAAGGAAAAGATAGATAAAATTATTATTAATTTTGATTTTAAATTTAAATTTAAAAAATATATATTTTTTAAATTTGTAATTTTATTAATTATTATAATAATTGAAATAATTAATATAATATTTATATAGATAATAAAATAAATTAATCATATTTTAAAATTTAAATTAATTATTATTATTATTCATCTAGATTGTGTAATAGATGAATAACTAATAATTTTTTTTAAATTAGTTTGTTTTATACATATCATTCTTGAAATTATAATTGATAATATAATTATTAATATAATTATATTATTTAATAAATTTATTTTTCTTAAAAAAATTAATGGAATAAATTTTTGTGTTGTTCTAAAAAAAAAGATTATTAATCATGATCTATTTTTTAAAATAGAAATTATTCATGAATGAAATGGTATAATTCCTAATTTTATTATTAATGAGATTTGAATGATAATTATATTAAAATTATTATTTATATTTATGTTTAATTTAAAAATTCTTAAAATTAATATTATGGATGAAATTGTTTGAAAAATAAAGTATGAGTATAAATTTAATTTTTTTTTTTCATTTATTGTTAATATTGTAATAAAAATTAAATTTCTAATTTCCATACATATTCACAATGAAAAATATGAATTTATAAATAATGAAATTGAATTAAATAAAATAAGTATTGGTATTAAGATTAAATATTGAAATTTTAGGTTAATAAATAATTATTATTATTTAATAATTTTTTTATTTTAAAAAATAATTTTTAATAAATTAATTATATTTTGGTGTATTAAGCACTTAAAATTTTGAAATTTAATGAATTAGATTAGATCTAATAAATATAATTTATATAAAAGATTATTAATCTATGTTCAGGGTATGAGCCTAAAAGCTTAAATTTAGCTGATTTATAT